TCATAATGTGACAGTTTCGACTTCCATCGGTCGACTTCTGTCGTCTCTGTCTATCCGTTTAGGGAATGGGCTTATTCATTCCGATTTCTGTAAATACTTCTGTGTCAATATCTCCCCCAGCCTCGGTTTAAAAAGCTCCTGCCCTTCTTGCGGGCTCTCAGTGATCAAATCTGGTTTTGGGAGTTGCCGGTGTGAATCCCGTTCGTTCCTTTCTTTCTTTGCCGGGTCAAGGAGATTGGTTGGGTTCTTTGCTTGCTTATTCCACTTCTTTCAGTGGGAGGATTTTCATCATCAGCAGCAGGTGGGCTTGGGCTCAGTTCATCGATTGCTGTGGATTCTGTTTCAGTAGAAGATTCTATTCATGAGGAGTGAGGAGTAGCGGTTCGCGTTCTTTCAATAGTAGTTCTCTCTCCCCTTCATCTAATCCGATCTCTTGGTTGGTCTGGTCCTTCCATGAGGAAAAGGCTCGCAATGGCTTGATTCTTTTAGTGAAAACGTGAGCCGAGGCTCTGCTCTCTTCTGGGTCTAGGTATGTGATAAAGGTTCTCAAAAGGGCATTCTTTTTTAGTATAGTAACATCTGCCCCTCCTTTAATGATAGTCTTTCTTTCTTTCTTTCCTAGCCAGTCTCCTCAAGGCTTGGTCCAAGCGGAAGAAGGGCTGTGCTAGTGAATCGAGATGCGAGATGCTAGTTTATCGAAAAGTCTTTTACAGTATTATTGAAGTGAACTTTCAGCAATAGCCGAGTTCATCGAAGAAGCAGAAGAGGAGAGAGGAGGAATCTGTCGCTACTGTAGTAGCTCTTTTGTCTTTATCTGTCGGTCCAAAACGAGCGTATCGGTCCATTCCGTATTCCCGTTCTCTTATAAAGAATGGGTCTCTTCCCCTGGCCTCGTTATCTCTCACAAGTCTCTCTGGTATAGGCAAGGGCTCATCTGTGAATGAATCCATTTACTATATTCCTCTCCTCCTCCCCCAGTCTGGTCCCCTTCTTTGTATCGGTCTTTGTTGCGGAGCTGAGGTCGAAAGGAGCTTTGGGAAAGTCCCCAACTGGTCTTGACCGACCAACTGCCGAAATGCCCTTGCTTGGGTCAGCTCTTCGGGGGTCAAGTCTTTTGACAAGCTTTTCTGAGGCCACCTTTCTTAGTAAAGGCTTTTGTTTGTGGTCTGCGATGGGTCTAGCCCCGTGAGCCTCTCCAAACGTTCTCAAATCGGCCTCTTTGTTGTTGTTGTTACGGGCGTACGGTACTACGGCCTTTATTATTCCACTTTCTCAAAATGTAGAGCAGCGAATCGAGAGTCTCTCGCTATGTCCCCATTCCTTTCTTCGATTCTATGGCCGATCTTCTTTAATCCAAAGCTGGTGCAAGCAATCTCATAGGTGGATTCACGGGGACGAGATAGGAAAGCATCAAGCAAGAAAAGGCTTTTACTAAATAAGGCCGGTTCTTCTAAGCAATTAAAGGGCTACGGCTTTCGCGGGCAATCAAGGCGCGAATCCCTAGCTTGTTCGATACCGATTCCGTTAAATATTAAGATTTGAATGAAAGTATAGTGTACACCCCGGCCGCTTTCTTGGAACTAATTGATAGGCACTTAGTGTTTGTTATAACTATATAAACAAATATAACAAGCGTGCGATATGCAGCATCAACCAACGGAAAAACGTAGTCACGGCCTGTGCTATAATGCATCCCCAAAAGCCCTCCACCCCACCAAAAACTCAACAATTACATTGCCTGCTCGTGACACATAGGGCTTGCTGCGATTCTTTTCTTGCTGTTCGTGATTACTCTTAATTAAATAAATGGCGAACGGATTTCGACGAGGGAATGGGTTGATAAAGCCTTCCCCCTCGTCTTCTACCGCTTCGGTGGCGTCCCGTTGGCAGCTCCTACGGAGATCGCTCCGAAGAACTACGCGGCGGTTGTGGCTGGTCGTCCTAAACCGACCGACGAGTCTGCAATATATTTGATTTTGAGGCAATTTTTTATTGCGGAAAAATCTCGATATTGCTTGGTAGGACGTTTCCTCCGAGGCCGCCCTCTTCTACTTGTCGTTCGAGAGTTCGCTCGTAAGAACTGGCGTACCAAGGGAGATCTTTCGATCACTCTGTTAGATCCAAGGCACGTCTTCATCAAGCTCTCGAACAAAGAAAATATGCACTAAAAAACAAAGAGAAGTTGTTGATTGAAGGATTGATGTTTAGGGCCGGAGCCATGATTTCCGTCTCCGCAATGGCAATCCAATGCATGCCCCTATTTGGTTGGGTATCGCGACCCCATCTGCCTATTGTCTTCTTCTTTGAGTTTCGCCTGTTTTCTATCGTCTCTACTTTCGGAATTGGCCTGACCCTTGATGGTCCTACGAAGCTTGTCTCACGCCCCAACGTAGCTAGGGTTTGTGTAGAAGTTGGTCTTCTCAAGGAAAACCTCCCAAATCGTGTTTGGATTGGATCTACTTTATATGGATCACTAGCAATAAATTGTTTCTTTTTGAATACCTAAGTTCTGCACGCATTGCAGACGACAAGGTCATGCCCGTCACGAATGCAAAGTGGCGAATTGAGTAAAAAAACCTAGTGTCAACCCGTCACCGAGAATGGCCTATGTTCCAAGAACCAATGCTACCAATACGGTCAGCACCTACCACTGAAACGATGCCTGCTGCTGATAATGCGGCTATTGTTCAAAATGCACCTACTGAGGTGAATGCTGGTGTGGCTGAAGCTGCAAATAATGCTCCGGTTTTTTTTTCATGCTAATGACCCAACCAATCCAGAAGCTTTAAAGTAAGTCAGGGCTGCTACCATTGAAGTTAGCCTTCGTGATTCAGATGTTGCTGCTGCTGACATGCAAACCATTGAAGATGGTCCTCGGGGCGAAGAGCTTGAACCATATAATAATCCCCAAGCTCCTGTTCTTCAAAAATCGGAGTATTTAGCTATTGGAAAATCGCCTTCGGTTAACGCAGCCTATAATACCGGCGGTAGCTCTCCCTCACGGGGACAGCAGGAAGAGGTAGGTTATCCTACAGAAATTTTGTTGATAATCAAGACCCTCTACGGATCATGCACTGGATCCATCCGGCCCGGAATCCAATGAACCAATGGTTAACCCTCTTTTTTAGTGGTTGCCATACAGAGACAAGTTCGCGCTTTCTCCTTAGAAGGAAGGTCCTCAAAGCCTCTTCATTCCAATAATCATGATGAAGAATCCAATAGCTCCTCTCAGGACCCACAATCATCTATCTTTGAGAAAGATTTGAAACCGGAGCCTCCGAACAAGGCAAACGCAGCACCTGGGTAAGATAAGAGCGCGACTACTAGGGCACAATCCAAACTTGGGGCTAAGCCCCACCCCACTCTATTTCCAAAATTTCCACAATTGCAATTGTTTGGAATGCAAGGGGCGTCAGCAATGGCCCCACGCGTAGACATCTCGACGATCTTGCTCGGACCGGGCTTTAGTCTTTGGTTGTCATCCTGAAACCAATGGTTAGAAGGTCCAACTATGTATCAAAATTGAAGCGGAGATTGCGTATGGATGGATGAATGTCGAGCATCTCGGATGAATCCCCTGCCAATATCTTGGTCTTTTGGAGAGAAGATATCCTTGACCTGTCTATGATTGAAGCCAATGCCCAATTCAATTCATTTCTACCAATGCTAAGATCAAATCTTAAAATACTCAGGTACGCCCCCTTTTTGTTCACGCAAGCTGTTAAACTATTGATAGGCGAGACCCGTGGGATGAATTTAGAAAAATGACTCTAATTGCTCTTCCCCAAAAAAACCTCTTAAAAGATATTTTAATGCTGTTTTGTCACCGGAAGATAAACTGGGAGGGCTACTCTTGCATAGCATAGCGAAGAGGGTATTTAATGAAGCTAAGCTGTGAACGATTGTGGCTTAATGGATGTGGGATTTGTTAAAAGTGGGTTCCCGTGGTGTAATAATACTCTTTCTATCTGGTCAAGACTAGATAGAGTTTTCGCAAACAGCAAATGGTTGTCCATCTTTCCTAATATACGAGTGGAGCACTTCCCCTGACTCAAATCAGATCATTGCCCACTCTTGATCAAAATTGGCCTTAAAAGCGCCGCCTTCCGGCCGTTTAAAAAAGAGAGATTTTGGCTTGAATACGACTCTTTTTTGGAGGTGGTGTCTACCTCTTGGAAACAACCGGCCTGGGGATCCCCGTTATACCGTTTCTTTTCTAAATTGAAACGACTTAAGGGGGACCTCAAACTTTGGATAAATATGTTGTGGGATCGATTTTTTCAAAGATCAAAGAAGCGGAATTTCATTTCAGGTCTGCGACATTCAGAAATTATCTGGAAACAGAAATCCCGTATCAAATGGCTAAAGGAGGGCGATAGAAAGAGACCAGATTTTTTCATCTCTCTACTTTAGCTAGAAGATCCAGAAAGAACTCAAAAGAAGTTGTTAAAGATGATGGCTCTACCCTTAGTGATGTGTTTCAGGTGGGGGCCAAAGCTGCTGAGCACTTTCAAGGGCTCTGCTTTTCATGGTTTCCGAGCGGGGGGTGGTGCCTGAAGCCTAATCTATTTAGATTTATTCCCACGATGATCACTGATGCTGAAAATCTCTCCCAGGTTTCCACGCCATAACGAAAAGAAATCCATGATGCGGTGAAAATAAAGCCTGGTTAGAGTGCCCTCCTCTATCCTTTAAATTGATGGATTCCCAGGTCTGTTGGAAGATTATTGAAGACGACCCGGTCAGGGCGGTTCACAATTTCTTTGCTGAAGGCGCTGTTAAGTGAAGTTTGAATTCAAATTTCATTGCCCTTATTCCGAAAGTGGAAAGTCCTTCACATTTTCACCAATTTCGACCTACCTTTATTTATGGGATATTTGAAGGAGAGCTTTGTCACTTTTTCTTAAAAATTATATCTAGCTCGAAGAATGAGTTGGATTCTCCCTAGAATCATTTTTAAGGAACAAGGGGCTTTTTTTTGTTAAAGGACTAACTATTGTAGAGAAGATCTCCTTGGCTCACGAGGTGGCTTTAAGTGATAGGGTATTTAAACCGAAAGACTTAAAAATAAAATAGGAGGGAGGGGGTCAAAAGAAACTCAGGATATGGCAAAAGCATCTTTTTGGATCGAATGGGCTTCTTTGTTGGGGGTAATGAAAATTTTGTGATAAATGGCGGAATTTTATACATGGATGTTTATGTAATGAACACTTTTGAGTGCTTGTGGATGGTGTGCCACATGGGTACTTTCCAGCTTCTCGAGGGCTGCGACAAGGGTTCCAAACCTAGCCTGTTGATTTTAGCTGAAGAAGTACTAAGCCGGGGCCTACAGGAGTTGGTATCATTCAAAATGATACCAACTTACCATGCTTTGAGATCGTGCCCAACACTCTCCCACCTTCTCTTTGCGAACGATGTTCTAGTATTTTATAATGGCCATAAACGGAATCTTAAGAAGCTTAAAATCTTTCTGGAAACAAGTAAGAAGCTGATTGTAATGGCCAAAAGGTCAATTTCGATAAGAGCCAGTGCTTCCTCTCGAACAGGGCTCCTCGCAGAAATTCCAGATCATTGAAGAGGAATAAAAAATGGTAGTTTTCCTATAAAGTACCTGGATGTTTCCTTGTCCCCCAAGAGAATAAAGAGAGAGCATTGCCTTCCTCTACTGGAGAAAATGAAAAAGAGAATCTCAGGTTGGAAAAACAAATTGTTGTCCTCCGGAGGTCGACTAAGGCTTATAAAACATGTTAAAGTCTTCCGATGCACATATTAACAGTTTTATCCTTAATTACCCGGCCTACACTTCGGCTACTAATAAGGGGGCAAAACCTTACAACTAGATTGGAGATGATCCCTTCTCTCCAGTGAGTGCAGTGAAGGACTCTCGCCTCACTCGCCCGTTTGACTTATGGCATCATCGACTTGCTTTTCAACCTAAGTGATTTCATAACCAGAAAGAAAGACCTCTCTTTCGGGATCAGTCCCGTCCCTAGATGTAGTAGTCAATCAGCGGGACATTCAAAGAAGCTATGCACCTTCACTGAATGTTAATGAAAGCAAGCCCTTTCATCCTAATCTCATCTACTGAAAAGGGGGCCGGGCGTAGCGCGTTCTTTTTTGGGACACATAGGTTATTACAGACGCATCATTAAACACTTTGCGAAGCGCGGAACCCCGGAATGGAATCATTGCAGAAGAAAGGTATAACGGTTGGGGACCGGAACAGGATTCAGCCTTTAAGCATGCAGATGAGTGTTTGCTGTCAGCCCCAATCCTTCGGTTTTCAGATTGGAATAAGGAGTTCATGTTCATACTGACGCATCCACTCTATGCCATTGGATGTATGTTGACGCAAGAAGGGCCGCTTGATCACCCCATCTACTTTGCAAGTAGACGACTTTCCGCTTGGGAATTAGACAAGCACCGAACCTTCTTTATCATGATCCGACCCACACCTAAGACCCGAGATTGAGCACCAGAGCTGCTCATAACAAGGTACCAAAAAGAAGAATGTGATGAGTTCATATTCTCCAGATTCGACTATAAACCAAATAGTGAGGATGAAAAAAAGCATAAGCTACCTCGTTTGTGCTCCCGTCTTTCCCGCTTCCATCTTCGGTGGATGGCCCCCTATCTCTTAAAGCTTCTATGCGATCCATGTAGCTATTTATTGGTGCCTTTGCTTCCCGCGGCTTCTTTTACTATAGCTCTGCCGCCATCCCTGCTATTGGTCTCAATGAATCTGGTATGCTTCCTTTCTCTGCCTTAGATTTGATCAAAAGACCAGTGTGCCTTTTTTTCTCAATGGTTGCTAGACTGGTTGTCTTGTTTCAAGTCTCATAAGGTCTCTACTAATAACTCTTTTTTTGAGTTAATTACAATTCTCTGGGTTATATGGTCAACTAGAAAGAAAATTGTCTTTCAGAATGAATCATTTTCACCTCACTCCATCATCAGAATAGCTTGGGATACAGCCATTTGGTTTCATAAAGCTTCAATCCACTCTGAATCTGAATTTTATTCTACACATTCATTTGAATCAACCTCCAATTCACTCATGCACCTCACAACAACCGATCTGACTCACTCATCTGATCCCACAATCTCATGTCAGACCCTAGTCATTCTTATTGTGGATGGGTCATGGAAAGAATCTGCGTTATGGAGTGGTATTGGCTTAGTAGCTCTTGACAGCAACCATTGCAGATTTCAGGCGAGAAAATCCCTCCGTATGATCTACAGCCGCTGGTTCACGAGATCCAATCACTTGCTACTTATTTATCTTTCTGTGAACTCAAGAAGGTTCCGAGACAAGCTGTCAATGATGCCCACCGTCTAGCACAACAAGCTCTTACCAATTATCTTTCTTTCCATTGGGACACTGGCTGATGTAGTAGAACTACAGATTCCATTATCTCACTTTTTTAGTTACTTTGTGCTTGTATTGCAATTCCGCTTTTGTATCGCTAGTTAGGTAGCTTTGTGTTCTAGTTTTAGGTGGTTTTGTTGTAAATTTACAATGTACTGTGTACTTTCCTTATGTTTAATCTAATGAAGTTCTAGCCTGTTGATCAAAAAATATCTGAGAAAATTCATGGAGGATATGCAAATGGTAGACCTAAAAGCAGGCGGTTGTCATTATACTTTTACAAACAATAGAAGGGGAGCCAAACGCACTTACGAAAAATTGGACAGAGTGGTGGCTAATATGCAATGGATGCAACTAAAAGTGCAAAGGTCACTCATTTTCCCATTCATGGTTCTGACCATAGTCCAATACTAATTGAATCTAATCCGCAAGAAGGCCTTTCGATCAGGATAGCAATAATTTCGTTGCTTGGGCGACTCACAATCAGGTTGGTTTTACCTCTATCGATTGATAGAAATTCGGGAGCTGGCTTTGACCTTTTTGGCGTGGATAGAGGGCGTAGTCAAACTAATGGCCTGGTAAGTCCATCTTTCTAGGTTCGATAGGACCTGGGCACCACCACTTTGATTCTCTCATCAGAAGAGATAAACACATTGGAATCCCCAGTAATGAGCCAGGGTTCTGATATGGTATCAACCATTGCCATCAACTCAGACATCTTATCCTCCTCGCTTACTGGTCACAGCTAAGAGTTCTTTACTTTAGTTTAGTTACAGGGACAGTTTCACCGACCTAACAGCCAATAAACTACGGCTGGAATCAGGTTACCCTATTTATTTCCACTTCCTTATAGGCACCTCTAGAAAGCTTTGAAACGGCCGAATAAAGGCTAAAGGTTTCAATCTTACCTCTCAATGCTTTTTTCTGGATGCTTTGCTTTTGAGAGGTAATCTTTCATTCTTCTTGCCTCGGCTTCAGCTAAGTACCCTAGAAAGGGGTTTAAACAAAAGAAGGCATGGGCTAGACCCCGAACTAGCTTTCTCTGATGCTAAAGCTTACTTGAAATTCGTTCACAGTCCAAAGCTAGTGATTTAAGACTACTGCTATCTGTTTTAGGGAAAGAGACTGAACCTACTCTGACTCTTACTGCTCTCCTTCTTCCTTTTACTACTACTCTATATGCAGCATATGCTGCGGGAGAACTTCGCGGCATAAGAGCTGTATCCTATGAATCAATCCCAGAGATCGATCTTAAAGCTAGAAAACAAGAGTACCGAGAAGGGAATCACTCATAGGGCTTTGAAAAGTCCTGAAATCGATGTATAAATCACCATTCCACACCAATAAACGAAGAAGGTATGGAGCGTCAGTCGAAAGAGATCTAGTTGGATTGACTCCAGGCAGAGAAAGTCAAAGAGAAAAGGGTAATTTTCTGGGAGAAAATCAGTGGAATAAAAGAGAAAAGATCTCTTCTTAAAATCTCCGATTTCACTCCTCATTGTAGAATCTTGTCCCAGAGGTCTTGATTTAAGCTTTTAAAGCACGTTTTGGCTATCTATAAGGTAATCACCGTAAATGAGTTCTAATCGTGTAGAATGAGTTATGAAAACTCATTCTCCTCTAGTAATAAAGGGTAAGAATGAAATGCTTTGGTTTAGAGTTGGATTTCTTAGCTCTTCATTGGGCGAATGCTTTCTATTATATCATTACAATAGGTCAGGGAGTGGGGCTTTAGCCCTTTCTCATTACAATAGGGTCAAAGTGATGTATGCAGCTGAGAAGCCTAAGGCTAATGAGACTAGGGAAAACGTCGAAGTGTCGACCATCAATATTTGTTCCAGAGGTCGATCATTAAGCACTTTATCTCATTTATCAAGAAGTACAGCTAATAGTACGGTAAACAGGAGCAAGAAGGTATGCAATGGAAAGGATAAAGGCTGTAAACTCTTCCTTTATCTGTCCACGAATAGCGTCCGTTGCTTCTTCATTACTGGCCGGCAAGCTAACGTTTAAGTTCAATCCGCGACTATGTGAGTGAACCAATTCCCAGTCCTCTAGGCCCAATAGACTGAAAGCAAGGAAATGCACTTTTCTTTATTTAATGAAAAGGTAAGAAAGCTCACAGCTTGAACATTTATTCAACTCAAAAGAATCACTCGAAGACAACAAGGGAAGAAGCTCCTGTCTCTTCTGCAGAGTGTTAGCGAACCAGCATGTCCTTCTATTCCAACTAACAAAGCATTCCCTTTTAGCTACAGCTGGCTGAAAGGGAGATCTAGATTCTTACCTTATAACCGCTCTATCGCCGGAGAAAAGACATTGGTGGTCACGCGGAGCTTTCGGAGAAGGGTAGCCTAGTGTGTTTCGTGGCACTACCAAAGACAACAAAACCAGCTCTTAGATAAGCTATTGTCCGATTAAGGCATCTATCTGATCTGACGCAATTGCTTGATTAGCGAGAACATTCTTTCCTCGGGAAGCACTCGTTCCAGCTCAACCAAAGGGATAGGCCAAAGAGTTGAGGGAATAGAGGTTAAGCCAAGGGGAATTCAAGCACACGAAAACAAGTGTCAAGTCTAGGTCTCCCATTCTTCCCCTGAAACCGGCCTTAAAGGGAGAGTCACTGCCTGAACCTGAAAGCGAGCTGGCCATTCAGAAGGTTCACTCCTATGATCTTGGCTCGAGCCTTTCCGCTCCTCTTCATTCATCGTGGGACCTACTGAACCTCGTCAACTCGTTCAAGCGGCTTTCAGCTCCTGGCCCTATCGGTCAACCGGCTTTATAGCGGCTTGATTATAAGGACAGCCCTTTCCCTAAGACATGTAAAGAAGACATGCAGCTAGGAACGGATCTTAGTAATGGCTTGGTTTCGGCTTTGAATTCTTTTATTCATCTGGAATGAACCTACGTATGGTATGGAATGCTTTCACGATATGAAGTAGTTTAGAGAAAGAAAGTGGGTAAATAAATGAATCACTTCCTTTGGCCGCTATCACAACTTGCAATGAGTTTCGATTATACGTACTACGCTTCTCTAATCCAATCTCAAGGAATGGCTTTGACGAACCTTCAACTCTTTTATTAGCTGCCAGGCTATCGATTCTATTTTATTTCGGGCTGGAGATTGGGAATGATTGGTAGCTCAGTGAGACGAAGGAGGCAGGGAGGGAATCCCTAAAAGGCTTTATGTACAGGGGTCCAGGTCCAATCGATGGTGTGCATCAAGGCTCGCCACCAAATGTCACAACACTTCCATTCTTTCTTTTTTTCTTTTTTTTACGGGTCAGTCAACATCACCTCGCCAAACAGCCGATTTCGAATCCTGCGTCGAAGAGCGAAGGACGAGTCAGAGAACTTCGACGGGCAACTCAGAGCTATCCCCGGTACGGCATAGCGGGCATAGAAGAAGGGGCCATTCCAAACCCAAATCATCGCCGGGCACAAAAGCAGCATTCCTACCAGCGCGATCACAAACAACAGCTGATTCGGGAACTGAGAACCGACTTTCATCTCTTCGTCAAGATTGACTTTCAAGACAACTTCCACTCTTCTTTTATTTCGGGCGTCAAGATTATAACCAGTCAATCCATCGGAATAGAATAACGACAATCACAACATCACTATTGATGAGAGTAAAGAGGTCTCCTATCTACAAAAAAGAGGTATCTAACGTCCTTCTTTCCTTTATACGTGACAGATCTAGCTTCAGCTTCCCCCGCTTATAGCTATAGGTAAAGAACTGGTGCTAGTGAAATATCTATCTCTATCTGGTATTAGTAATATATGTCCATCTGTACGAGATGCTATCTGTGACGCCGGCCTCTACAATCCATCTTCTTCACTCCGAAAGAAAAGAAGTGCTTTTTCCCTATCTTACTCAAGATGAGTAACTGTCAACCCTATTCTCTCCTTACCCTAACCTGAAAAGCCTAATCCTTCCTCACCACTGGGAACTTACTCTTATTCCTTGTCACAGTCACATTTCTCCTTTTGCAAGACCTCTAGTACCCTTACTCCTACTGCTTGAGTAAGCTCTCTCTCCCGAGCCAGCAATTTTTACAGCTGACAAAGGTAGGCTTTGAATTTCATTTCTACTGGCTACAAAATGAGGAAATTCACTTTCCACTCTAATAATTGCCATCTTTCTTTCTTTCCGTATACCGTGATCCACCCGCCCTTACGGGGCCTTTTTTACTAGCTTACCGCCTGAACTAGAGATAGAAGCCGAACCGATTACCAACCGAAAGCTGAAGGTTTGATCTACGGTGCTCTCACTGGACTGGCTGTACTGACTTACCTCACTAGCTAAACTAATGGAACCTGGAGCGAGTACTGGAAGCCGGAAAGCAAATTTCCCTAAAACCTTCTTCGGGGGAGAAGGAGTATTGAAAGAAAGGGAGCAGCCACCATAGCTAGAAGGCCCAGAGGAGGGTTTGGCGAAAAAAAGATAAAAAAGTATGTCGACGCTAAGCATAGCTACCAATGCAAACCAGTCTGTCTTATAATAAGATAGTAGCTCGCTTCCGCCATTAAACGAAGATGGGGCGTTTTCTCTGCTACCGGCGGAAAGAATCTCCTACCGCTGGAAAAAGGTCTGACATCAGTACCGCGGAGAAGCCCTGGAACGCTGGCAGAATATTCCTGACGAAGATGCTTCTTGGGAACCTCTCGAATGGTTGCAGCAAACCTTCCCTCAGCTTGAAAACAACCCTTTGGGTGGAGAATTTGACTATTCCGAATCTCTTTACTGAGTCCCGTAACTGCTAAGGGAACTGTGGAAGGAACTGGTAACTAACCTCTTGCCAGCACTCTTCGCAGCCTTCCTTGCTTTATAAACGTAATTAACTTACACAGAACAACGCCATTTTGGGCTTAGATGTAATTTAAGTTGAAGGGTTTATAAAATATGCTGTTAGATCTCCGATTCTAAGGGTATCAGAGTTTGTAGCTGTAGTTGCTATCACTTAAGCCAGTAGCACGCTTGTTAGGCAGGAGTAAAAGAAGCTAGCCTTTGATGAAAGTTGTGGGTAATTTTGTTCTGGGAGGTAGGCAACAACTCTTCATAGGTTGCTCGATCGCAAAAGGCCAAAGAGCTGCGCCAAAAGGCCCGAGAAAGTCAATCAATAGGTAATCACACATCAAGCCCACGAAATCAGGCTTTTTAGGTCATTTATCGTAGGCTGTAAGATCTCTTTAAACTTTATAGATCGGAGCCATACCGCTCTGTGTGCCTCAGAAATGGCATGAAGGGAAGCAAAAGCACTTGGCGGAGAATACTAAGGCATTGCTTAACAGCACACAAGTTGTTCACGTCGACGCGTAAGGAAAAGTCACCTCCTTCGTACCCTCAGCTAGTCGATCATCTTCGGCTTTACGATCGTTCTTCGGATTACCTCCTATATTATATGGCTGCTCCTTAAAAAGGAAATATGTTGGTCTTGCAGAAACAATTAGGGGCTTTCCCTTTCCGGAGAATGAAATGTAAAACCGGCCTTTTGGTAGTCGATGAAGCTAGCGCGAAGGCTATGAATAGGTCAGTATATCCTTACCTTAGGACATGACTCAGGGGTAGAGCAAAGACAACCTATCTTGCTGCTACGAGTGCCTACTCAATAGCCGATTCTTCGATAACACCCATCTGGTTAAATTTTACATGGATGTTAGAAGGTGCAAAATCAATGGGTGCCGGAGCTGCTACAATTGCTTTCAGAAAGTAGAGGCGAGCTTGGGGACGATCTAAAACTATTCCACATGAAAGAGGACCGCCTTGACCACTCATGGGAAAGGCAGACGAAGCCGGCCAAAGGAAAGAGACGTAGCGAGACCAAAAGACGGAAGTGAGCTCACCCGGCAGGCTATAAAGCAAGAGGAAGCGACCTCGGTTAGGCCCTTTGTTGTAAGTCAGCCCTTTTCGTAATCGAATCTGAGGACGGATTCCGTGATATCCTATAATAAGTGACTTTATCTTGCGACTAGTTGAGTTTACCTTGTCCTTCTCGTGAACAAGGAGATCAAAAGCTAGCCCAAAAAGGCTTGGTCTTACATCTGATCCCGAACTCAGTAAGAAGGGCTCTGTAGATCATGAAAATGCGTCTTCAGGGGTTGATTCAGGTGATTGGCGCAATCGGAGCACTAAGCCCTTCTTTCGATTCCTCTTCTTTTTTGTCTAATTCTTCCTTTAAACAGGCAATTGTCCATCAATCCGACTAGTCTTTAGCATTCTTTCGGGCACTGCATTGGAAGTCCTCCACTGCTACCTTGACTGAGGCTGGACTTACGAATGAGGATTCCCGTTCAATCATAAAGATGGATAGCTTATATAGATCTATGCGGGGTGGCCCGTTTTCAAAGCGCCAATGAGTGACGCGCAGGTACGAGATCTAGTAACATTCTCTTTCTAAAAAACGGAATCAAAGACCAATTCCTCCAGGTAAGGATGGCACCTCTTGCAATAAGAGATTCTAATGTAAAAAGAAAGTGCAGCTAAATCACCATATCGCTTACACGCTACTGTAATCATGCTTGAAATCCCGTAAGTACAGGAGTGGAAAAGAGCATAGGCCGATTGAACCTTGAATGCAACGCTACGCCCCTTAAGGTAAGGCAGGAATTTACAGTATCGGATGCAAACGACCGATCAAACAAACATTGAAACATTTCAAAAGCTGTGGGAGACTGGTCCAATTGGATTGAAATCGACCCCTAAGTCCTATTAGGGGTTGGTCAATAAGCAACATTTCGAAAGCTGCGTCTGCGCTTAACGGTAACAGGCAGTTTTTCGTTAGCGCAGTGCGTCGCGGAAACCCAGTCTTCATGGTTTCGTCACGGGAGGAATTCCCACTCCCTTTTTTTCTTTCTTGAAACATTTATTGGTTAGGGGGCTGGGTTGTTATCACAACGATGGATTACAACAAGGTAACTAATGTCGCGGACTGGATGGGTATCCAGAAAGATTATTGACTATGCTAGGTGGGTTTTTCCGCAGTCAACGAATTACAGTTACGAACGATAGGGAAGGGATACACTTTTGGAGGGTATGCACCGATGGTCTCTAGAATTGACGACTGTGTCTTGTCTTGCTTTAGATCTTTGTTTGCAGCGTTCACACCAACGGTAGATAGGAACCAAACTGTTTCTCCCGTGCCCACTTCTGATGATGCTCAAAGCCGCCCGCCGGTGAACTAAAACGACACTGGGGCTGATCCTTTCCTGCTAAGAGATGGGAGACCTAGCGAGCAATCCAGAAAGTCTATTTATTAGTATAGTTTCGGTTCGACAAGGACCGCTCAAGCAGAAACGGGAGGAGTTTCGACCCAATACACGATTAGCAAGTTGACGTTAAGTACTGGCGCCAGCCAAGGGGGGAGGAAGGGACTGATTAGACACTCTCAGGGCATTCGAAGCATCAATCTCATTTATATGCTTAATGCCATCCTCCTTATACTATTAATTCAGGTGCTTTGACTCTTTAAGAACGGGAGTGAAAGTGGCCGAAGCTAGTGAATTGAATACCAGACGGGGTAGAAGGGAAGGCTTCCACAGAGTCTGACGGAGGAAAAAGATAAGTAGTAAGCTCGGCAGAGCGAAGGAAAGGCCTTAAGAGAGCGGGGGTAGGCCGAAAGAAAAGAAAGGAGTCGGGAAGCCGTTGAAAGATTTCGAAGGAAAATGACGAGCTTTGATCGCTTTAACGGCACTGGAAACCCTCAAGAACACCTTCATCACTTCTCGCTGGCATTAGGAAACTTGGTGTAAAACCAACCAATCACTATTGCCTGCGCCTGTTCGGGTCATCTTTGACCGGAGATGCATTCCAATGGTACTTTACCTCAGGGTTAAGTCAAGAGCTGGGAAGAAGAGATGCAACAGTTATTTGTTGGTCGCTTCTTTGTAACCCAACGAGCTGTTACCATCGCTGACTTGGACAATCTCCGGCAAAGACACAAGGAAACCGTCCAAGATTACATCACCAGATGGAGGCTTGAGGCCAACAAATGCCGGATTTGCCCGAAGATGAACAAGTCAGAATCTGTCGAAACGGGATCAAACCAGAAATCGTGTTCCCGTTGAGTGAACAGAGCTCTAACTATTGTTTTGAACTAAAGAAATAGCCCTTTCAGAGAGGTTCTGTATAATAAACAGAATAAGAGAAGGTATAGAGTCTAGTTTGTTCGTTCTTGATTTGATCGAAATTAGTCTTATTTAATGTAAGAGAAAGCATCTGCTCGTTCCCTATATCGAGTGGATCAAATCCCAAGCCCTTGCTTTCACTTGCTTACTTGCTGGATTAAGTCAGATAACTTACTTTACGAATAGAACTTAACTAGCTGGCAGGAAACTCTCACGGGATGGAAGATAAATCCCACTCGATTAAGCTTTCTCCTAATAGATGCAAGTAGGAATGGAAGGTGGTACTGAGGATCAAAGGGCCTACTTGGACATCGGCAATCAGCCTGCCTCTTGCTGGCCTTCTCGAGTTATCATAAGCGGTGATGTACACGGGAGAAGGAGCCAGAGAGTCCTCAGAAATGTCAAGGGCGCGCAGCGTGGATAGAGGGCAGATGTTGAGGGTTTTTTGAACTCGAGAGATAGAACGATTGCCGATAAGAAGAGTTCAGTTCAGGGCTCTGATATGGGGAGATAGCTTACCATTGGGTAGGTCATCATCTGAGAAGGATATGGCCGTCGGTGCAGTGAGAATTCCTACCACATTCTCTAGGTCAGTAGGGGTGCTTTCTACAGGTACCTGGGCATCGGCCAAGAACTTCTTGAAAACTTCCTGGTGCTTAGGAGAGGTTTGTAGGAGCTCTAGGATGGATATGGAGGCTTTAGTCCTATTGAGTTGTCCTAACAAGTCATAAGTTGTTGGCGTCTGGTCTTATGGCTCTCTCTCTTTATTGTTGTTCTCGTTGTGCCGTGTGCTCAGTACGGGAGTACCCTACCTGACCTAAGGATTGTCCTAGGCAACTGGTTAGCATTTGCTATGATAGGCAATCCTAGGGGAGCTGTGTATTGCTGCATACCTGTATACCAAAGCGGTTATTAGGTTAGGTCGGAAGTCTGGGTGGCTACTTTGCGCTTTATATCTTAAGCAATGTAGTTCATCTTTACAGAAGGCCTATGGGGGTTGTACAAACTGCCATGACCTATTACCGGTTCCGGTATCCCTCAATAGATCAGGGTACCCTCTGATCATCCCAGCGTTCCATCGTCGAATGATAATGAAACGAGACGATCGGAGTGACCAGCTAGTGAGGATCTACCTGTCTTTCTTTTCATTATATAGAATAATAGAGTTAGTGAAAAGAAAAAGAGTAGATAAGGGGACCTTCGCGAGTATGGTCGAGCCATGGATATCTGAGGACGAAGTTCTCAGTCAGGTTGGTCTAATAAAAATGAAGTTAAAGACCATCTTTGACCGATACACACCCTGGATATCCCACATTCTTCTATATCAAGGAATGTCTTGGGATCCAACCTGGAAGTCCTTACCTACTCATAAACTCACTCAATTAGTGTGGAAGTTACAGCTTCAATTAGTAGGGAAGAAGTACGACAAACTTCGGTCTGTCTTTACTTCCTTGCCTTACGAACTTGGAGCTTTCCGCTTCTTGTTTGAGTTTTTTCACATGAAGGGAGAACAGTATTCCAAAGACTGTTTATGGCCTTCTAGAGTTCGTTATGCGTTGGATCCAAATAATGAATCCCTCAAGACGGGACGTTTAATCAAACAAAGCCGTTGACTTTTGGCAAATTGGACTGTTTTAGCTTCGACTTGAAGTCGGCTACCGACAGGTGCCCCTTAGTTTTCTTGTTTGAGGTTATGCGGTTCCTTTTTTGACCTGCCTTCGCATCTAGTGTGGTTAATTCCACATTAGCATGCAACACATCCGTTTGTGCCTTCTAACTGCCCACTAAGTCCACTGCTGCTCCCTCAATGCACAGACAGCTATGCAGAGCGAAGGAAGTTAAGGGCTTACGGTAGTTTCCCGAGGGGGAGAAAGAATAGGAAGAGATTGAAGAACAAAAGCATTAACGGATAGGGTATAGAGTCGGCAAAAAGCTTGGCTTGGATAGGTGTTCGGAAAAGTTCTTAGTAGAAGAAAAAAATGTCTCGGGTGGGAATGCTTGTTGACTAAGTCTCTGATTCCAATAAGCGACTCGGAACTCTGTTCGCGGTTAGCTGAGAATGTTCTTGCTTCTTGCCAGTTAGCTCTCATTAGCTCGAAAGGGAATGAGGGACTCGAAGGTAGAATAGAATATAGTATGACAACGGAACCATTAGCATAGATAGAGGAGTTCCTGATCCCAGTACTAGGGCGAAGGGCATAACTGCTTCTTTTTCTTTTCACGAATCCTAGGGTAGAATCCGCTATTGTTAAAGAAGCCCAGAGTTCAAGAGATGAGGATTAAATCTCTTGTTGAGGAAGCAACTAATGTTGCAGGAATGGGAGCTGCTATTGAATCAGCGAAAGCATCAAAGCAGAGGGAATAACTATCTTTCACAAGCAATAGAGGTGCTGGAGTCAGCGGGCTTTCTTTCTCTACTGTTTAGGAAGAGATAGCTGCCATAAAGAGGGAGTGAGATTCGGCTTAAGTGAGTTCAGTTAGCCTAGAGGGGAAGAATGGGTAACTAGAAGATCTAGAAAGACTGAGCCTTAGCATGCAGGGGTAAGCGATTTCATCACAAGAAAGCTAGCTCTATGCTAGGCTCTCCCGGAATCGCTTTCAGGCAATCACATTCTATTCAGATAGAAAATTACACCATGAATAGCGGTACAAGAGATCTAGTAAGAGCCTTACTTAGACTTGACTAAAGGGATTTCTTCTCACGAGAAGGAAGGCATTCTGTAAGGTAAACGTTCAGCTGTGATGGCATATAATATCTATCCCATCTTTGATGCCAAAAATCCCGACTTTCCTAAAACGAAAGTGAGGCAGTCCACTACTTAAGATTCTAACAACCTGGTGAAAATACTAAGACGAGGTGGCCTTGCGTTGATCCAGCTAAGGGTCCGTCTTTACCCACTTAGTGTAATTCAGATTAGAGGAGTTCTTTTCATCGTCTGTGAATTGGTTGATCAATGCAGTTCGAAAGCCCCTTCAACGAAGCAGTCACTTTAGTGGGAAATTCAGGAAGATTCTTTTTTGGGCAATGTCCCACCCGACGGAAAGCAGGAAGGGGAGGAGATCGAATGCAGGGAGGTTCCGAACATTATACTGATCATAAGGTTATTTATATTCAGCAGAAGCATCTATCTAATAGAAGTCACCCACTCCCTTTTTATATTCTCTTAGGCTGGATGCTGCGAGAAAACAAGCCTAATCGTTCCACAGACTCGAGAAGTCTATTCCTATAACGCTAGTTCCAGGTATGTAACTCGATTCATATGACTTTGAGTAAAGCCCTTGTCCCTAGCCCTCGGAAGGTTGGAGCAGCAAGTCATTCCTACACTCGCTAAAGGCTAACTCTAAGGCTTGATCACTGTATTTGACTTCCACAGAGGTTTGGGGTACACTCCCTATTAAATTCTAGTATTTTTTCATTAAGGAAAAGAAAAGCATATTTTATTATTCTCCCAGACGCTTATTAGCGCACCTCTCCATAAGCCTATTATAGTAATAGTAATCCTACATCCTCTCATGAAAAGAAATCTCTAGGGAGTCCAACTGAAACCGCAGGTAAAGGAGCTCGCCTGGGAATATATTATCCTTTTTATGCAATTGAATCACTGGAAACTAGCATTCAAACTAGTTAGATCAATGGCTAGTCAACCTGCTATACCTGCTGGACTGGATAGATCTTTTCGCTTTACTTTGCTTGTCCTATAGCTCGATAGCTTGAAAAAGATTATTCACTTGACTCCTATAATTATTAAAATAGATGGAACTCTTACTTGAGTAAGCGAACTCTAGATGTATTTGATCCGTCCCTGCGGAAAGAAATTAATAATCGAAAAGCTTTCCCCAGCTTTTGAGGTTGAGCTAGAACCGGCTTTTTATCTATATCTATAACCATCGCTTCGGCTATCCTAAGCGTAATCTGAATTTCAAGCGGCTTGCTACATCTGTAGTCGAATGAAGAGGGCTTGCACTGGCTGGACGTAAGACTGACTAGAAAGTCCTCCTTTACAGAGCTAGGTCAAGGGATGTTGAAGAGAGGGATTTTAGGCAATTCCCGAGGAATATGACATGGCTATTGTTGAAGGGAGTGAGAGCGGGAGTATGGCATGTTTTACGCAGACAGCTATTGACTGGGAAAAAGCAAGGTTCTCTGAGCATTGGTCTTAGAATATCACGCCCTAAACTGAAAGCTTGAAAGCCAGGAACAGAGTAAGCAGCAAAGCAGACTAACCGAAGTCTCTTTGCGGCGCGAGACAACTCTCTCTAAGGAACTCGTCTTACAGAAGGAGCTGCTGGAGAAGGAATGATAAAAGCAAAATCTCTCCCCGAAAGGAATTCTGTTTTAGAATACCAGAGAAGGCTAGATAGAGTTCTTCTCCCTCTCGTGAAGTAATCCTCGGCGTCGGTTGACTTGGCTCAGTTCCTGGATACGCGCACTCAGGAATCGACTGGTTCCGAGCTAGGGTACTATCATATGCATTACAGGAGCGCATTCACGAGCACGAAAGGAAGGCTGAGACCAGCTCCTTTGACTCCTTCTACTCAAGCTCCTACTATAGCTCCGATTCCGGAACAGCAACTAAAAGAGGAAACTTCCCGAGCTTTTCCGTAAACTTCATTCGATCGTCTTCAAACCTCTCCTTTCTACTGGTCTAGCTCCACTTCTCCTTCCCGAGGATGATCTGCCCGAAGCTGGGTAAGCAATTGAAAGAAGTATTAGTCGAGTCCGAAGACAGGCAAGGCAATTGAGATAAAGCTCATCATTCTACGAAAGCAGTCTAACCCAGCAGCAGCAGTGTCTTCTCTTTTATCTGGCCTTTCCGAGGCGGTTGCACGAGCCAATGTTGTCAATAGGCTTCTTTATCGGCGATATATATATATGTGGTCTCGGGTTCCCCCAGGGCGAGGATGGTGGTAATTAATTGCAAAGGGCAATGAACGGGAGCTACAGTGCCGTGTTCGGATAGACATAAGAGGGCGGGTGGAAGGAATAAACTCCTTTGCTTTGGGATACGTCTTATCGATCAGCAAGTACTGCTGGCTGGGATGGATTAGATAGCCGTACAAGATCTCTTATTAATAATATAGATTCACTCTCTTCCTCTTATCGGAGTGAAAACAACTTCTTTTTTCCGATCAAGAAGTTGTTGTTACCTAATTCCGATGAGGAACTCTCTTTCAACGAGACTAGTGCTATCAAGAATCGGTCGTCCCTTTACTATACTTTCAGAAATGGCGGGACGGAAAGCTAGTCTTCTTACTACAGGAGTAGGGCAAGGGTAAGCGCAAGAATCTTTATTGAAAGCTGTATTAGGTTTAGGGCCCGTTAGTTTGAAAGTCTTTACAAATCCTTATCTTGCTCTATCGAATGCCCATTTTGTTTTGTTTTGAAACTAGATCTTTTAGGAAAGCAAGCGGAGTAAAGCAAGTGGGCAAAAAGAATGATTATTTGCTCCCGGAGCAGTCTCTCATCGTTAGACCTCGCAGGGAATGAAATGAAAGTCTTCAAAAAAACCATATGATGATAGGAGTCCGTCCTATCTTGGATAGCAGATTCTAGGTCCTAAGGATAGAGGCTAGCCAGTTCCCATTCATCCAGTTCCCTTTTTGGAGGTTCAGTGCTAGGGGTTGAGCTTTACTTGATAGAGTTGCCTTCCATGCATAGGATGTTATAGGTTATAGGTTCGATATGGAGTAGTACATTCCAGTAGAGGATAGACTCTACCTAGAGGTGTAAGCATCTCCTGAAAGACAGTGCTTTTCTCGTATGAGGGATATAAAACTAGGTAGATTTTTGAGGGCGGGTTGGAAAATTTTGTTCTTACATTTTATTTTGGAGTTGCTTTCCTTCTCCCTTCTATACCAGACCAGAGTGTTCGACTAGGGCTAGAGTGACTCCCTGGAATTAGAAGAGTGTAACACTATATAGAGGACGTTGCCATACGCATAGGTTCTATCCTCTTTCGCAAACCATTTATTTAGTCTTTCCTCTTGGAATGGAGTCCCTTGTTACAGGGAGTGCTTAGGAGTCTGTGGAATGGCCCTATCAAGTACTCACTTAAAAAGGAAGAGAAGCACTGATTAGAACTGAAACTGCAACTTGATTGAAAAGCGTGCTGAAAACTAGATAGCAAAAAGAAAGATTTTTTTGACTTACAATGAAACTGGATCAAGAGTTGCCAAGAGAAAAACCGCTTGCAAAGGAACTGGAGGATATTACCTGGGGTGGGGGCAAGGCTTGCTAATATTCCCGGGCGGAATAACACTACTACCACGAGACTTGATAGAAGATGAGATGGTAATGAATACTTTTTTAGATTTAGACTAGCCAGGGAAAGTGACTCGTCAAGCCGGGTTACAAAGCGAGTCAGTTAGGGCCGAAAGACTTTTAAGAAGATATTACCTATTGGTAAAAGGCACTTGATCTCCGGAAGGGAACTCAACTATTACCACCTATGGATCATACCTATTTGCTCTATCGATAGAAAGTCTTGCTCGGCTGGGAACTAGCACTTTTCAGGAGCAGGGGAACTCCAATTGGAAGGCTTTCAAAGCGGATTGATTTCATTTGTCCTTTGATAAGACCTTAAAGTGAAAAGGACTGCTGGAGATAATTATACCTGGTCTAGTACTGGGACAGGGAATTTGAACTTTCTCGCGGAATTAAGGAAGCGATGGAAAAGAGAACCTATAGGTCTTTTCTTACATAGGAGTTTTTCTTATAAAATTTGTAAACGTAATAAACTCTGTAAAAGAGAACCTTTAGGTCTTTTCTTACTTATAAAGGTACCGTGCATACAAAGTTATTTCTTTAATGTTTATTCCTGAGTTTAGGATCTCTTTCGTTGAAAACAGTTTCCGAAGTCGTGCTAACGCATTGTAAACTTTCCCTAACGGTCTTTTCTTACCAGTAAATGTAGTAATCCTTGGCTCAGTTGGTGGGTACGGTTCGCTCGCTAATTCAAGCCCTTACAGAACGCATCGCTTTCACTACGGTTTCAGTGAAAAGA